GTTCTTGTAGTTAAATTTTGTAACGACGGCTTTTCAGGCCGTAGATCTCGGAGAGAGGCCGAGCAGGAATTTATGATAGAATTTGTTCTGTTTTTAGGGGTATGTTTTGCTTTGGGGGGATTGGCAGTTGCGTCCAACCCGTCTCCTTATTATGGGGTGTTAGGGTTGGTGGTAGCGGCTGTTGCAGGGTGTGGTTGGTTGGTGAGTTTGGGGGTTTCTTTTGTGTCTTTGGTGCTGGTTATGGTTTAKTTAGGGGGGATGTTGGTGGTGTTCGTTTATTCGGTTTCGTTAGCGGCAGATCCGTATCCTGAGTCTTGGGTAAGTTGAGGGGTTGTTGGTTATGGTCTAGGGTTGGGGTTAGTTGTGTTAGTGGGTCTTGTCATGGGTGGTGTGTTAGGACTGCTAGCAGAGGAGGGGACGGTTAATAGTGGGGGTTTGGTGTCAGTTCGGTCGGATTTTAGTGGGGTGGCTGTTCTGTATTCGGAGGGAGTTGGACTGCTTTTGATTGGGGGGTGAGGATTGTTGTTGACTTTGTTTGTGGTGTTGGAGCTTGTGCGGGGGTTATCTCGGGGGGCAATTCGGGCTGTTTAGAGGGCGGGTCAGGGAGTAGTTTAGGTTAAAATGCCAGCTTTGGGAGTTGGTGATGAAGGTTTGAGTCCTTTCTCCTTGATGATGGGTGGGTTGTGAGTAACTCTAAGAAGGGGCTTAGTCTTCAATCTTTGGCTTACAAGACCAATGTTTTTATAAACTATTAGAGTTTATTAGAGTTTTAGTATTTTATTTTCTAGCGCGGCCGCGAGGGGGAATAGGACTAGAATGATTGTGAAGTAAGTGAATGAGGCTAGTTGGCCGATAATGATGAATGGGTGCTCTACTGGTTGGCTTCCTACTCATGTCAGGATGAGGACATTTGCGACTAGGGCTCAGAATAGGATTTGGGAGATAGGGCGGAAGGTCATTGATCGGAGTTTTGATGTGTGAAGTAGGGGTAGGAGAAATAGGACTAGAATTGAGGCGGCTAGGGCTAGTACACCTCCTAGTTTGTTTGGAATAGATCGTAGGATGGCGTAGGCGAATAGGAAGTATCATTCTGGTTTGATGTGGGGAGGGGTGACTAGGGGGTTAGCTGGTGTGAAGTTTTCTGGGTCTCCTAGAAGGTTAGGGGAGAATAGGGCCAGGGAGACAAGTAGGGAGATTATTAATGCGAAGCCTAGGATGTCTTTTACGGTGTAATATGGGTGGAATGGGATTTTGTCGCAGTCCGAGGGGACTCCTGTTGGGTTGTTTGATCCAGTTTCGTGAAGGAAGGTGAGGTGGACTAGTGTGAGGCCTACGATAACGAATGGTAGAAGGAAGTGAAGAGCGAAAAATCGGGTTAATGTTGGGTTGTCAACAGAGAATCCCCCTCAGGCTCATTCTACTAGTGTTTGCCCAATGTAGGGGATTGCTGAGAATAGGTTTGTAATTACTGTAGCACCTCAGAACGACATTTGGCCTCATGGTAGGACGTAGCCTACGAAGGCGGTTGCTATGAGGGTTAAAAGGAGGATGACTCCGATGTTTCAGGTTTCTTTGTTTAGGTATGAGCCGTAGTAGATTCCTCGGCCGATGTGAAGGTAGATGCAGATGAAGAAGAAGGAGGCTCCGTTTGCGTGGAGGTTGCGGATTAGTCAGCCGAATTGAACGTCACGGCATATGTGAGCTACGGAGGAGAAAGCTAGGTTGGTGTCTGCTGTGTAGTGTGTGGCTAGCAGAAGACCGGTAACGATTTGAGTGATTAGGCAAATGCCCAGGAGAGACCCGAAGTTTCATCATGTTGAGATGTTTGGGGGTGTGGGGAGGTCAATCAGGGCGTCGTTGACAATTTTTAGGATTTGGTGGTTTTTACGAAGATTGAGGGCCATTGGTTTTTCTGTATGTGGATATTAGGATGATAATGATGGACAGGGCAAATGTTCCTAGGTAGGCCTTGATTAGGCCGGAGTGGGCTGAGGTGGCAGTTTTGGCTGCTATTCGTTGTAGGTTGGCTAATCCTTCTGGGCCTAGGGTTTTGTATCAGGATAAGTCGATTAAGTGTGAGGCAATGTTTTGTCCTCCGCTGAGGAGGTTGAATGTGCTTAGGCGATGGGTTAGAGGGTTGAAGTAGCCTAGGGAGGCGGAGAAGTTTGAGAAGGCGTTTTGTTTTGTGAGGAGGAGGGTTTGGGCTATTTTTGTGATTTCTAGGGCTAGGGCAATTCCTAGGGCGGTTACTGCCAGGGCTGTTATTTTGATGGATAGAGGTATAGTTATTGTTGGTGTTTTTGTTGGAATGATAAATGAAGTAATGAGGAATCCTGCTAGGATACTTCCTAATGCAAGTCGAGTAATAGGTGAAGTTACTGCTGGGTTGTTTTCATTGATTGGGGTCAGGGGAGGAATTCGAACGAAGCCGGTTTGTACTAGTACGGTTATACGGATTGTGTAGACTGCGGTGAATGATGTGGCTAGTAGGGTTAGTAGGAGGGCTCAGGCATTTAGGTATGATGTGTTTAGGCTTTCGATGATTTGGTCTTTTGAATAGAATCCTGCTAGGAATGGGGTTCCTATTAGGGCTAGGTTTCCAATGGTGAGGCAAGAGGTAGTTGTAGGCATTATTTTTTGAAGTCCTCCTATCTTTCGAATGTCTTGTTCGCCGTTAAGGCTGTGGATGATGGAGCCTGAGCACAGGAAGAGTATGGCTTTAAAGAAGGCGTGGGTTGAGATGTGGAGGAAGGCTAGTTCGGGGAGGTTTAGTCCGATTGTAACTATTATTAGGCCCAGTTGGCTTGAAGTGGAGAAGGCGATGATTTTTTTAATGTCATTTTGGGTTAGAGCGCACGTAGCGGCGAATAGAGTGGATAGGGCTCCTAGGCATAGGCAGAGGGTGAGGGCGGTCTGGTTGTTACTAAATAAGGGATGGGTTCGGATAAGTAGGAAGATTCCGGCTACTACTATTGTGCTGGAGTGGAGCAGGGCGGATACAGGGGTAGGTCCTTCTATGGCCGCTGGCAGTCAAGGGTGTAGACCGAATTGGGCGGATTTGCCGGTTGCAGCTAGAATAAGGCCGAGCAGGGGAAGTGTTGGGGTTTGGGATGTGGAGGGGAGTTGATGGATTTCTCAGGTGTTTATGGTAGATGCTAGTCATGCCATGCAGAGAATGAGTCCGACGTCTCCGATTCGGTTGTACAGTACTGCTTGTAGGGCGGCGGTGTTGGCTTCTGCTCGGCCGTGTCATCAGCTGATTAGTAGGAAGGATATGATCCCTACTCCTTCTCAGCCGATGAAGAGGACGAATAGGTTGTTGGCGATGATTAGGATGAGTATTGCTATTAGGAAAAATAGTAGGTAGGTGAAGAATTTTGTAATGTATGGGTCTGAGGCTATGTATCATGTTGCGAATTGTAGGATGGATCATGATACGAATAGTGCGATTGGGAAGAAGGTGAGTGAGTAGAAGTCTATTTTTAGGCTGATAGGGATTTTGAAGTTTATGATAAATTTTCATTCTCATAGGGAGACTAGGCTCTCTGTTCCTGAGTAGATGTGAATTGTCATGGGAACTAGGCTAATTAGGAAGGAGGCTTTGACTGTGTTTGTGATGGTGTTGGGGGTGTTTTTGAGGTTGGGCGATAGGAGTGGGAATAGGATGGGGGTGGAGAGGGTGACTAGGGTTAGGATTATGAATGTGTTTAGGATGAGGGATAGATCCATTACTTTCACTTGGATTTGCACCAAGATGAGTGGCTCCTAAGACCATTGGATTACTATTATCCTTTGAAAGTAAGGGGACTGAGGTTTTATACTCAGAGTCAAGAGTTAGCAGTTCTTGTTGGTTTGACCTCCCCTCGGCAGGTAAGAAGGGTCTAACTTCTATCTTTAGGGTCACAGCCCAATGTTTTGGTTAAAACTATACTTGCATATAGGGATGCCAGAGATTAGTTCTGGTTTGAGGATTAGTAGGAGCATTGGAATTATATGGAGAGCCATGAGGAGGTGTTCTCGGGTTGAGGAGTTTTGGATTGAGGTGATGTGGGATGGGAGTGGGCCTCGTTGTGTTATTATGAGTATGTATAGGGTGTATGAGGCAGTGAGGAAGATTGCTGTTCCTGTGAGGATAATTGTGAAGGCGGATCAGTTGAATAGTGCGATAACGATAGTTAGTTCTGCTATAAGGTTGGTTGTTGGGGGGAGGGCTATGTTTGTTAGGTTGGCTAGGAGTCATCAGATGGCCATAAGTGGTAGGAGGGGTTGAAGTCCTCGTGTGAGTAATAGGATTCGGCTATGGGTTCGTTCGTAGTTGGTGTTGGCTAGGCAGAATAGTATTGAGGAGGTTAGCCCGTGTGAGATTATTAGGATTATTGCTCCTGAGAATGCTCATTGGGTCTGGATTATGGTAGCTGCTACGACTAGGCCTATGTGGCTAACAGATGAGTAGGCAATTAGTGATTTTAAGTCGATTTGTCGTAGGCAGATAGCACTAGTTATTAGGGCTCCTCATAGGGCTAGGGTGATGAATGGGTAGTGCAGGTTGTTTGATGCTGGGTTTACTAGGATTGTGATTCGTATGATGCCGTAGCCCCCTAGTTTTAGGAGGAGGGCGGCTAGTAGTATGGAGCCGGCGATTGGGGCTTCTACGTGGGCTTTGGGTAGTCATAGGTGTAGGCCGTATAGGGGAGCTTTAACTATGAAAGCTAGGAGAAGCGCGAGGCTTGCGATTAGTCCAGATCAAGAGGAGTTTAATGTGGGGTGTGATAGTTTTAGTATGGGGAGGTAGAGTGTGCCGATTTGGTTTTGTAGGTGCAGGATAGCAATTAGTAGGGGTAGTGAACTGGCTAGTGTGTAGAATAGGAGGTAGATGCCAGCGTTTAATCGTTCCTGTTGGCTTCCCCATCGTGTGATGAGGATTAGGGTTGGGATGAGGGTTGCTTCGAATGCAATGTAGAAGAGTATTAGTTCGGAGGCTGAGAAGGCTAGGAGAATGAATAGTTGGGCTAGGATTACTGTTGTGGCGAAGATTCGTTTGCGGATGTTGGGCTCTTGTTCTAGGTGGTTTTGGCTTGCTATAATCATAAGGGGCAGGAGTCAGCATGAGAGGACTAGCAGGGGAGAGGAGATTTGGTCGACTGATGTTCAGGGAGTTAGGCCTTTGCCTGGGTAGTAGGTTGGCGTTAGTCATTGCAGGCTGGCAGTGGCAATGAGTAGGCTGTGAAATGTAATGTTGGTTCATAAGTGTTTAAGGGGAGACATGAAGGCTAATGGAAGAAGCGTTGCAGTTGGGATAATGATTTTTAGCATTGTAGGAGGTTGAAGTTGTGCAGGTGGTCAGAACCGTGGGTTCGGGTGGAGGCTACTAGTAGGGCTAAGCCTGTGCCTGCTTCGCAAGCAGAGAATGTTAGTATGATGATAGGTAGGATGGTAGAGGATGGTGATTGTATTTGGATAGGTCATATGGCGAGAGCTACATATATTGATAGTATCATGCTTTCTAAACATAGTAGGGCTGAAATTAGGTGAGTTCGGTGGAAGGCTAAGCCTAGGCTGCTTAGGGTGAAGGCTGAGTAAAAGCTAAGGTGTAGGTAAGACATAAAGAAAGTTATAGGGTGTGAGCTATAATTTGTTGAGTCGAAATCAACCGTCTTGATTAGACTAACTTTCTGTTATTCTGCTCATTCTAGGCCGCCTTGAATTCATTCGTAGATTAGCCCTAGTGTTAGGAGTAGAATGAGGAAGGAGGTTCAAATGAAGGTAGTGGTAGGGGATTCTAGTTGGATGGCTCATGGGAGCGGGAGTAGTAGGGCAATTTCTAGGTCGAATAGGAGGAATAGGATAGCTACTAGGAAGAATCGAATTGAGAATGGAAGTCGGGCAGATCCCAGGGGATCAAATCCGCATTCGTAGGGGGATAGTTTTTCTGAGTCTGGGTTTATTTGGGCTAGTCAAAAGTTTAGTGTGGTTAGTAGGATGCTCAAGGCGAGCGATATAGTCAGTATGAATAGGATTGTGTTCATTACTCTTCTCTGGGGTTGAACCAGATTCTAAGGATTGGAAGTCGATTGTAATAAGTATACTAGAAGAGTAGGATCCTCATCAGTAGATAGAGATATAGAGGAATAGTCACACGACGTCTACGAAGTGTCAATATCAGGCAGCTGCTTCGAATCCGAAGTGGTGGCCTGATGTGAAGTGGTATTTGATTAGACGCAGGAGGCATACTAATAGGAATGTTGAGCCAATGATTACGTGGAGGCCGTGGAATCCGGTGGCGACGAAGAATGTAGAGCCGTAGACTCCGTCTGCGATAGAGAATGGGGCTTCGTAGTACTCTATGGCTTGTAGTGCTGTAAAGTAGAATCCTAGGAGAACGGTTAGAGTTAGGGCTTGGATTGCTTGTTTTCGGTTGGCTTCTGTGATGCTGTGGTGGGCTCATGTCACGGTGACTCCTGAGGCTAGGAGGATGGCAGTATTTAGGAGTGGTACTTCTATTGGGTTTAGAGGTTTGATTCCGACGGGCGGTCATTGTCCTCCTAGTTCTGGGGTGGGGGCTAGGCTTGAGTGGAAGAAGGCTCAGAAGAAGCCTAGGAAGAAGAAAGCTTCAGATGTGATAAACAGGGCTATGCCGTAGCGTAATCCTTTTTGTACGGTGGGGGTGTGGTGGCCTTGGAACGTGCTTTCCCGGATGATGTCACGTCATCATTGGAATATAACTAGGGAGGTGGAGAGTAGGCCTAGGATGAGGAGTCGGGGGGAGTTATAGTGGAATCATATTGTTAGTCCTGAAGTGGTTAGGAGGGCGGCGGCGGCTCCTAAAATAGGTCATGGGCTGGGGTCTACTATGTGATAAGAGTGTGCTTGGTGTGCCATTGTGGGTGTTAGATGTTTTCTTGTAGGTAGAGGCTTAGAAGAAGCACGAAGACGTAGGCTTGGATTATTGCTACCGCTACTTCTAGAATGGTTAGTAGGAAGAGGACCAGCAGGGTTAGGAGCGAGACTGCTGGTATTGTAGAGAATAGGGCTACTGTGGCCGTGGAGATGAGTTGGATGAGTAAGTGCCCTGCTGTGAGGTTGGCTGTTAGGCGTACGCCCAGGGCTAGTGGTCGGATGAGTAAGCTTGTCGTTTCGATTAGGATTAGGGCAGGGATTAGTGGGGTTGGGGTACCTTCTGGCAGTAGGTGGGCTAATGAGGCTGAAGGTTGGTTTCGTAGGCCTGTTAGTAGGGTGGCTAGTCATAAGGGGAAGGCTAGGGCTAGGCTTATGGATAGTTGGGTAGTTGGAGTGAACGTGTATGGCAGTAAGCCCAGGAGGTTGATGAGGAGGAGGAAGATTATTAGAGATGTCAGGATTAGGGCTCATTTGTGTCCTTTCTTGTCTAGGGGTATTATTAGTTGTTTTGTAACTAGGTTAATGAATCACAGTTGGAGGGTTGAAAGGCGGTTAGTGATTCATCGGTTGTCCAGGGAGGGGATTAGGAGGGCGGGGAATGTTATTGCGATGAGGATTAGGGGGATTCCTAGTAGTGATGGGCTTGAGAATTGGTCGAAGAAGCTTAGGTTCATGGTCAGGTTCAGGGGGTGGTGCTTGGAGCGATGGGGGGTTTGCTAGATGGGGGGTTTATTGATACGAATGAGAGGAGTTTGGGTTGAATGATAAGGGAAAGGGTGAATCATGAAATGAGCATGATAAAAAATCATGGGGCTGGATTTAGTTGAGGCATATCATTAAGGAGGGGTATGGCCCTCTTTCTTTAGCTTAAAAGGCTAATGCTGGTTCATAGCTTCTTAATGATTAGGAGGTTATTAGAGAGGATCAGCTTTCGAAATTGGCAAGAGGGGTAGACTCTACTACGATTGGTATGAAGCTGTGGTTAGCCCCGCAAATTTCTGAGCACTGTCCGTAGAAAACTCCGGGTCGGGAGGCAAGGAAGGAGGTTTGGTTCAGGCGGCCTGGGATTGCGTCAGTTTTTACACCTAGGCTTGGGACGGCTCATGAGTGAAGCACGTCGTCAGCGGTGACGATTACTCGGATTGTGGAGCTCATTGGGACTACAACGCGGTGGTCGACTTCTAGCAGTCGGAAGTGTCCTAGAGGTAGTTCTGATGTTGGGATTATGTAGGAGTCGAATGTGAGGTCTTTGAGGTCAGTATATTCGTATGTTCAGTATCATTGGTGGCCGATGGCTTTTAGGGTTAAGTCGGGTTCATTAATTTCGTCTATTATATAAAGGATTCGTAGGGATGGTAGTGCGAGTGTGACTAGCACCATAGCTGGAAGAATTGTTCATACGAGTTCAATTTTTTGTGCATCTACTGTGCTGGATGAGAGTTTTTCTGTAAGCATGTGGGTTAGTAGGTAAAGTACTAGGCTGCAGATTGCCAGTGCGACCATTAGGGCATGGTCGTGGAATCCTATTAATTCTTCTATAATTGGGGAGGAGGCGTCTTGGAAGTTGAATTGTGAGTGGTTGGCCATGGTTAGATGGAGAGATGTGCAGGGGTTTCACCTGCAATTTAGTCTTGACAAGGCTATGTAATTATTTTACTAACGTCTCTTAATGAGAAAGAAGCATAAGTGGTTTATGCGGTTGGCTTGAAACCAACATATGGGGGTTCGACTCCTTCCTTTCTTGGACTTGGACGAAGGCGGGTTCTTCGAAGGTGTGGAAGGGAGGCGGGCAGCCGTGGATTCATTCTACGTTAGTGCTTGTTAGTTCTGGTTGTAGGACTTTACGTTTTGATGCAAAGGCTTCTCAGATGATGAACACTAGCATGATTACGGCTGTTAAGGAGATGAGGGAGCCTACTGAGGAGATGGTGTTTCATAGGGTATAGGCATCAGGGTAGTCTGAGTATCGGCGTGGCATGCCGGCCAGGCCTAGGAAGTGTTGTGGGAAGAAGGTTAGGTTGACTCCTACGAATATCACACCGAAGTGGGTTTTGGCCCATGTTGAGTGGAGGGTGTATCCAGTGAACAGGGGGAATCAGTGTGTAAAACCTGCCAGGATTGCGAATACTGCTCCTATTGATAGGACGTAGTGGAAGTGGGCAACTACGTAATAGGTGTCGTGTAAGGCGATATCTAGTGAAGAGTTTGCTAGGACGATTCCTGTTAGACCTCCAATGGTAAACAGGAAGATAAATCCTAGGGCTCATAGTATTGGTGGGTCTCATTTGATTGTGCCTCCGTGGAGTGTAGCTAGTCAGCTGAATACTTTAATTCCAGTTGGGATGGCAATGATTATAGTGGCGGATGTGAAGTATGCTCGGGTGTCAACGTCTATTCCGACTGTGAATATGTGATGGGCTCACACAATGAACCCCAGGAATCCGATAGATAACATAGCTCATACTATTCCTATGTAGCCGAATGGTTCTTTTTTTCCTGCGTAGTAGGTTACGACGTGGGAGATGATTCCGAATCCTGGTAGAATTAGGATGTATACTTCTGGGTGGCCAAAGAATCAGAAGAGATGTTGATATAGGACTGGGTCTCCTCCTCCCGCAGGGTCAAAGAATGTAGTGTTGAGGTTGCGGTCTGTAAGAAGTATTGTGATTCCCGCAGCGAGTACTGGGAGAGATAGGAGTAGGAGTACTGCGGTAATTAGTACTGATCAGACGAATAGGGGGGTTTGATATTGCGATAGGGCAGGGGGTTTTATATTGATCGCTGTTGTGATGAAGTTGATTGCTCCAAGGATTGAAGAAATACCAGCCAGATGCAGTGAGAAAATTGCAAGATCAACTGATGCTCCGGCGTGGGCTAGGTTGCCGGCTAGTGGGGGGTACACTGTTCAGCCTGTCCCGACCCCAGCTTCAACTGTAGATGAAGCTAGTAGAAGAAGGAAAGATGGGGGGAGTAGTCAAAAGCTTATGTTGTTTATTCGTGGGAATGCTATGTCTGGGGCTCCGATTATCAGGGGAACTAGTCAGTTTCCGAACCCTCCGATCATGATAGGTATAACTATGAAGAAAATTATTACGAAGGCATGGGCTGTGACGACCACGTTGTAGACTTGGTCATCTCCTAGAAGGGCCCCGGGTTGTCCCAGTTCTGCCCGGATGAGGAGGCTTAGGGCGGTACCCACTATTCCGGCTCATGCACCGAAAATTAGGTATAGGGTTCCGATATCTTTGTGGTTGGTTGAAAATAATCATCGGTTAATGAATGTCACAGGTAAGATGGCTGAGTGTATAAGCGTTAGGCTGTAGTCCTTTTCACAGAGGTTCAATTCCTCTTCTTATCGGCTCTGTAGTGAAATTCATAGTGAGTTGCAAGCTCATTGATGTGCGCTAACCGTGTACCGGAGCCTTAGGCAGAGGCCTGTTGGTTTGGGCATGTAGCTGTTAACTACAGAGTCATGGGATCGAAGCCCATCTGTCTAGTGGGTTGAAAGGTCCTAGCTTAATTAAAGTACCTGGGTTGCATTCAGGGGATGCAGGATAATGGCCTGCGGACTTTAGCAGAAACTAAGAGGGTCCAACTCTTGTTTAAGGCTTTGAAGGCCTTCGGTTTAAATTAATCCTAAGTTTCTTAGACGAGGGCGAGGATTAGGGGTGAAATGGGGAGGAGGGTGATGGATATTGTGGTTAGGATAGCGATTAGGACATTAGTTGGTTTGCCGGTTCGTCATTGTTTTATGTGGTTTGTGGTGTGTGGTGGGAGTGTGATTGTTGTACAGTATGCAAGGCGAAGGTAAAAGAACAGGCTTAGTAATGAGAGGAGGGCTATAAGCGTGGCTGTAGCGATTATTTCTTGTTTAGTTAGTTCTTGGATAATAAGTCATTTAGGTAAAAATCCTGTTAGGGGAGGTAATCCTGCAAGGGAAAGTAGGGTTAAAAGTAGTATTGCGTTCAATGATGGGACTTTGGTTCATGCGGTTATTAGGGTGGATAGTTTTAGTACTTTTATTGAGTTTAAGGTTAGAAATACGGTTGCAGTTATTATGGTGTAAAGGTAGAAGTTGAGGAGAGTTAGTTTAGGGTTGTAGATAATAATGATCGCTATTCATCCTAAGTGGGAGATGGAGGAGAAGGCTAAGATTTTTCGGACTTGTGTCTGGTTGAGTCCTATTCATCCTCCAAGTGCTGTTGAGAGGAGGGCCAGGATGGTTAGTAGTGTGGGGTTTAGTGAGGGGGAGGTTATATATAGGAGGGTAATTGGGGGGAGTTTTATGATAGTAGACAGAAGGAGGCCTGTGGAGAGGGGGGAACCTTGTAGTACTTCTGGGAATCAGAAGTGGAATGGGACTAAGCCTAGTTTTATTGCAATTGCTGAGGTTAGGATTAAACCTGATGTGGGGTGGGACAGCTGAGTGATATCCCACTGCCCGGTGTGTCATGCATTAGTTATGCTGGAGAATAGTACTAGGGCCGAAGCGGCTGCTTGGGTTAAGAAGTACTTAGTGGCTGCTTCAACGGATCGTGGGTGATGGGATTTCGAGATTAGTGGTAGGACGGCGAGTGTATTAATTTCAAGGCCGGCTCAGGCTATAATTCAGTGGTTGCTTGAAATTGTGATGGTGGTTCCTAGGAGGAGGCTAGTTATAAAAATTAGCTTTGCCTGTGGATTCATTAGCAGGGGAAGGGGTTGAACCATCATTTTCGGGGTATGGGCCCGATAGCTTGTTTAGCTGACCCTACTAGAAAGTAATATAAGGGAAGTATGGAGGATTTTGATTCCTTCAGTGTAGGTTCGATTCCTGCTTTTCTAAGCTGTAGGAAATGAGAGGGCTGGTATACCTCTATGTTCACTTTATCATAGTGACCCTTGATATTCAGGCACATTTCCTGTTATCTTAGATAAGGGGGTAGTCCCGCGTAGGAGATTGGCATGCTGGTGTGTCAAAGGCATAGGGCAAGTGTAAGTGGTAGGAAGTTTTTTCATAATAGGTGCATTAGCTGGTCGTATCGGAATCGGGGATAGGAGGCACGGATCCATAAAAACCCTGCGGATAGCAGCAGGACTTTTGTGGCTAGCACCACGGGGAATAGTTCTTGAGGGGGGTTGAGAAGGCTTGGGTTGAAGAACAGGATGGTGGTGATAGTGTTCATGAGCATGATGTTAGCATATTCGGCCAAGAAGAAAAGTGCGAAAGGCCCTGCTGCATATTCTACATTAAATCCAGATACTAGTTCAGACTCTCCTTCTGTTAGATCAAATGGGGCACGATTTGTTTCGGCAAGTGTAGAGACATACCACATTATGGCTAGAGGCCAGCACGAAAAAATAAGATACAGGGGCTCTTGAGTGACTGCAAGAGTGCTGAGGGTGTAATTGCCGCTAAGAAGGACAACAGATAGGAGGATGATTGCTAAGGTCACTTCGTATGAGATTGTTTGAGCTACTGCTCGTAGTGCCCCAATTAGGGCATATTTGGAGTTGGAGGCTCAACCAGATCACAGAATGGAGTATACTGCTAGGCTTGACATGGCTAATAGGAATAGTAGGCCTAGGTTTAGGTCTGCTAGGGAGAAGGGTAGAGGCAGTGGAGTTCAGATAGAGATTGCCAGGAGTAGGGCTAGTATTGGGGTTGCAATGAATAGAATTGGTGAGGATGTTGATGGTCGAATAGGTTCTTTGATGAATAATTTTACTCCGTCTGCCAGGGGTTGTAGGAGTCCATATGGGCCTACAATGTTGGGGCCTTTTCGGCCTTGTATGTAGCTTAAGATTTTGCGTTCTACTAGTGTGAGAAAGGCTACTGCGATTAAGATTGGGAGGGCGTAGGAAAGGGATATAATGAGGTTAATGAGTAGTGGGTAGTTGGTCATGGGTAGTTGAGTTAAGCTAGGGAGAGGATTTGAACCTCTGAATTAAAGGACTTAAGCCTTTTGCATTTTCCGAGCTCTGCCACGCTAGCTGGTCCTTTTCTTGGACGTGGTGTGGTGTGATAGCCTTTTGTAATTTAGTTGGTTTCATTACTTAAGGCGGAGGCTTGCCTGTAGTATTGGCCTCACTTTTCCTATCCTTTCGTACTGGGAAGAGTTCATCATAGATAGAAACCGACCTGGATTACTCCGGTCTGAACTCAGATCACGTAGGACTATTAATCGTTGAACAAACGAACCCTTAGTAGCGGCTGCACCACTAGGATGTCCTGATCCAACATCGAGGTCGTAAACCTCCCCGTCGATATGGACTCTCGGAGGAGATTGCGCTGTTATCCCTGGGGTAGCTTGGTCCATTGATCAATTGTATTGGGTCTGGGTGCTATTAGCACGTTGAGGGGTTGCTCTCAGTCTAGAGGTGTGGTCTAATTTTTGGAGGTTTTGTTTTGCTCCAAGGTCGCCCCAACCGAAAAACGCAGGCCAATGTCTTATGTGTCAGTGAACCCAGTGGGTGAGTATGTGTTATAAGGTGGTTGCTGGTTTTAAAGTTCCACAGGGTCTTCTCGTCTTATGTGTTTATCCCTGCTTTTGTACAGGGAGATCAATTTCACCGATTGCCTGTAAGAGACAGTTAAGACCTCGTTTAGCCATTCATACTAGTCTCGATTTATGGGACAACTGATTGCGCTACCTTTGCACGGTTAGGATACCGCGGCCGTTGAACGTGAGTCACCGGGCAGGCATCACCTTCAATACTTGTCTATGGTTTGCTGAAGGCTATGTTTTTGGTAAACAGTCGGGCCTTGACGAATTTGCCGAGTTCCTTTTACAGGTTTTAATCTTTCTTAATGGACGCTCCTCTGTCGGGTTAACAATGTGCTTAATACTCTGCTTGTTTGATTTTTCGTATATTGGTAACTTGTTAATAATGTGCCGATGTAAGCTTGCGTCGTAGAGGGAGGACCCAGGTTACTCATTCTAGCATTAATTCTCCTATTTAAATATAGGTTAGCCTGTTAATGATGAGGGAGTCATATTGTTTTTATATTTTTGAGGAGTAGAGCTTTAACGCACTCTTTGTTGATGGCTGCTTGAGGGCCCACAGTATGATTAGTAGACTATTATTTATCCGCTCGTAGAGATTGTATTCTTTTTTAAAGGAGCTGTACCCCCTTTAAATTGCCCTTAATTCGCTTCATTAGGGTTTGTGTGTTTCCTTGGAGAAGAATTAAGAGTGAACTAAGATTCGTTTCACAGGCAACCAGCTATCACCCAGCTCGATTGGCTTTTCACCTCTACCAACAAGTCATCCCACTCTTTTGCCACAGAGACGGGTTCGCTCAAAATAGCTGCTCATAGGTAGCTCGCTTGGGTTTCGGGATGGCAAACTTAAATTCATTTTGCTTGGTTTTTCTTGCTAGACCATGATGCAAAAGGTACAAGGGTTGATCTTTGCTGTTTTTAGCTTAGTTTATTTCACTAATATTTCATCTTTCCCTTACGGTACGTGGTCTCTATCGCTCCAATGGTGTCTTTTCTATCGCCTATACTGGGACTGATAAATGCTTTAGTTGGGTATATGTAGTAGCTTTGTTATTCCAGGTCATGTCGATTGGGCTAGAGTTTGGCATCAAGACGATCTGGTATTATCAGACATTTTTCAGGTGTAAGCTGAATGCTTTTGTTTAAGCTACGTCTTGGTATCCTAAGTGCACCTTCCGGTACACTTACCTTGTTACGACTTACCTCATCTTTGGCTGAATAGCTTATTAGTTAATAGGGGAGGGGGCGCCTATGAGGAGGGTGACGGGCGGTATGTACGTGCCCCAGGGCCGGCTTAAAGAGGGCTCGATTGTCCCACTTTACTGCTAAATCCGCCTTCCAGGGGTTATTTCATACCCCTTTGCCGTTGTGTTCTAGCTTAGAAAATGTAGCCCATTGCTTCCATTCCATAGGCTATACCTTGACCTGTCGTATTAGCGTGGTTGGGCTGTTGCGCTCACTGTTTGGCTTTCAGGGTAGGTGAGCTGGAGACGGCGGTATGTAGGCTGTTTTGGCAAGGAATGGTCAGGTATATCGTGGATCATCGATTACAGAACAGGCTCCTCTAGGTGGGTTTGGGGCACCGCCAAGTCCTTAGAGTTTTAAGCGTTGGTGCTCGTAGTTCTCGGGCGGATGCTTTAGTAGGTGTAAGCATCAAGATTTAGGGCCAGGCATAGTGGGGTATCTAATCCCAGTTTGGGCCCTGGCTTTCGTGGAGTTCAATTAATCGTTGTTCTAAGATCTTCTTTGATAAGGAGGCCTTATTAGCATCTTGGGCTTGTGACAACTCAGTTGCTTTTTAATCTTAGCTACTTGGATAACATGTGACCACGCTTTACGCCGTTATAATGTTAATTTGGGTCTCCTGTATGACCGCGGTGGCTGGCACAGGATTTACCAACCCTAGATTTGCTATGGCTAAGTCAAGTTTACACTCATTGCTTAATATTAACTACTGCTGAGTACCCGTGGGGGTGTGGCAAGTGCAAGGCGTCTTGGGCTACAATCATGGTGTGCCTGATACCCGCTCCTATCTACCTTATTAGGTGTCCAGGGCTTCTACACTGGAGCGCGGATACTTGCATGTATATACCTAGCAAAAACTAACAGTAAGGTTAGGACTAAGTCTTTTGTTCTTGGGTGTGTGTGGCATCCATCTTGACATCTTCAGTGTCATGCTTTTTATAAGCTACAAGAACGTAGGGGGATTTGGTTTGTGGTGCATTCATGATTTGTAATCATGATTTTTATTTTTGTTTGTTTTTTATTGATGTAGAAAATTGAGTGCGGGCGCAGTTGATTAGTGGTCTGTTTAGGGTGAATTGTGGTGTGGTGATTGTGATGATTGTTTGTCATCTTTTATAGCAGGAAATACAGAGGAATGTTAATTCAATATTGATTGATGATGAATGATTTGGAAAATGTAGGAATAAATGGTTTAATTTTTTAACAAAAAAAACAAAAAATGTCAAGATAAAAAAAAAGAATGCGTAAAGCTAGGTTTAAATGACAATCCCTAGTGAATAGAAAAATAAATCTTATGTCCGGCAACCATTACACTATTTGTTGTCTAGAGGTATGTAGCTCGCCCTCCATGAATGGGGTCAAAGTGCATCAGTGCCAAGTTTGCGACGACCTTATCCGTCAGACCATGACATTCTGGGTGGTAGGGGATTCATATGCTCGGCGGTCATGTGATGGACATGTCAAGAGGAAGATAACACCTGCGCTGCACTTGAGGGGCTTATTGAAGAGACGCTAAAAAAAACAAGTGTAGGAGGTCGGTATGCCGAGGTAATGAGAGTAGGGAGGAATATTCAACCGACCACTTGTATCAGTGAAGGGCAAGAAGGAGGGAATGGTGGAGGTATGTGCCTGAAGTTACAACCAATAGCGCAAAAGAGCAAGTTTATTAGATGTATGCGCCTGCAGTGCAATAACGTAATTCACGTATGACGTTGAGTAGCTCGGTTCTCGTGAGAAGCGCGATCAATAGATAACCATGTCCTCTGGCTTGGGAGTGCTTGAAGGCTGTTGTTGGAGAATATTACCTAGGAGGTGGGCGAATTCAGTAGACTAGGGGAATGCAAAGGTGTGCTGGGACATCCCTCGTTCTCTTGGATGGAGGTTGTGCATAGTAGATAAGTCTCTAGCCTTATGGGTAACGCTTGTGGTTTGGGGTAGGTAGGAACACTTGGGCTATATGGTACCTGAGACAAGAATGTGCCTGCTGGTGGTACTGTCCGAATGGGGTCTATTTTGGAGATAATGTTTGGGTTTATGGTGGACGAGCATTACATGAACCTTGGATTATCCTACATTACATGAGCTGTCTGATGAGGCAAAGAGTGTGATGCATTGTTATACATACCCTTAAAGTATAAATAAAAATGTACTGGGGGGGGAAGGGGGGGGTCGGAATAATTAGGCCAACTAGGG